GTAAGATGATATCTTGAGTAGTTACATATCCAGGCCCCCTGGCACAAATAGACGCGTCACAAGTTCCATATAGATTACTTCTCAATACAATTTCTTTCAAATTCATTAAGATTTCATGTACCGATTCTTGAATACCCTTTATGGTAGAATATTCATGCGGTACTTTATCAAAATCAAATTTTACATGTGTGATACATGTTCCTTCTATTTCTCCAAGCAAAGCTCTTCGCATCGCAATGCCTATCGTGTCGGCTTGACCTTTTAGAAGTGGAGACAGAATAAAACGCCCATAATAAAGACGTTTACTCTCTGTTCTTGATTCAACACATTTCCACTGTAGTGTCCGAGTAGATACTGTTATTTTCTCTCGAACCATAGTAATATAATTTCATTAGATCATTGAATCATTTATTTCTCTTGTTTCTCTTGAAAGTTCTTCAATGTGCATTTCTACACACGTCTTTTTTTCGGAGGTCTACAGCCATTATGTGGCATAGGGGTTACATCCCGTACAAAAGTTAATAATATACCACTTCTACGAATAGCTCGTAGAGCCGCGTCTCTTCCGAGACCAGGTCCTTTTATCATGACCTCTGCTCGTTGCATACCCTGATCCACCACAGTACGAATAGCATTACCTGCCGCGGTTTGAGCAGCAAATGGTGTTCCTCTTCTCGTACCCTTGAATCCACAAGTACCGGCAGAGGACCAAGAAACCACCTTACCCCGTACATCTGTAACGGTGACAATGGTATTATTGAAACTTGCTTGAACATGAATAACTCCCTTTGGTATTCTACGTGCACTCTTACGTGATCCAATACGTCCAGTCCTGCGCGAACCAATTTTCGGTATAGCTTTTGCCATATTTTATCATCTCAAAATATGAGTTAGAGATATATGGATATATCCATTTCATGTTAAAACAGATTCATGTATCGTTTCATTTAGCGAGTGTGATTATCCCTGCCTTTGTTTATGTCTCGGATTGGAACAAATTACTATAATGCGCCCCCGCCTGCGGATTAGTCGACATTTTTCACAAATTTTACGAACAGAAGCTCTGATTTTCATATTTGTCATTCCTTATCTTAAATTGTAATTTACTTCTTGGAAGAAAAAGAGTTTCTTAAGATTTTGCATCTCGAATCGTATTCTCACGAAAGGGGTGTTAAAACCACTTAATCCTTCGAATCCTTGTTGCGGAGTCGATAAATTATACGTCCTTTGGTTGAATCATACCGACTTACCTCAACCTTGACTCTATCTCCCGGTAGTATCCGTATAAAACTACGCCGGATCTTTCCTGAAACATAACCGAGAATCAGATCCTCATTATCTAAACGAACCCGGAACATGCCGTTGGGAAGCGATTCGGTAATTAAACCCTCATGAATCCATTTTTGTTCTTTCATTCCAGGTAAAGTCCCCTTGAAGTATTAACTAATGAAGGAGGAACAATATTAGACAACTCGTCTTTTTTCTTTTTTATGTTACACTTTAAAAGTGTAAGTTTTGGGTCCAATTTGTATATTAAAAAGATTACCATATATAACACAAAATTTCTCCGCCGATTCCTTCTAGCCGAGCCTCTCGGTCTGTCATTATACCTCTAGACGTTGAAATAATTACAATTCCCATCCCGCCTAAAATTCGAGGAATTCGTCGATAATTAGAATAGATTCGTAGACCAGGTCGACTAATCCGTTTTAAATTTAAAAGATTTCTACAGGGCCTTTTCCTATTCCTTCTATGTCGCAGCGTTAAAACCAAAAAATCTTTGTTGTTTTCTCGATGTTTTCTCACGTTTTCGAGAAAACCCTCTCTTAAGAGTATTTTGACAATATTTTCGGTAATATTAGTAGCTGTTATTCTAACCACTCTTTTTTTATCCATATCAGCATTTCGTATAGAGGTTATTACCTCAGCAATAGTGTCCCTACCCATGATGAACTAAAATTGTTGGTGACTTCAATTTTGATATAATCAACATGCTTATTTTTTTTTTTAATTTGTTTATGAATTTGTTTGAGTAATTAAAGGTATATGCGTGAAATACAATCTATTTTGCAATCGATTTCTTTTAACTATCCCAATATAAAATAGCGGGATCCTCCTTTATAATACTTCGGGAGCTAATGAAACTATTTTAGTAAAATTAAATTGTCTTAATTCCCGGGCGATCGCGCCAAAAATTCGAGTTCCTTTTGGATTTCCTTCTTGATCAATAACAACTGCAGCATTGTCATCATATCGGATTATCATACCGTTATCGCGTTTGAGTTCTTTACAGGTACGCACAATTACAGCTCTGACCACTTCTGATTTTTCTAGGGGCATGTTTGGTACTGCTTCTTTGATCACAGCAACAATAACGTCACCAATATGAGCATATCGACGATTACTAGCTCCTATGATTCGAATACACATCAGTTCTCGAGCCCCGCTATTATCCGCTACATTTAAATGGGTCTGAGGTTGAATCATATCATTTTGTAAT